ATCTAAAAGCGGATTTTCAAATACTTCAATATTTTTTAATGGATGAAAATGGGAGAATTTATAATCCTGATCCATGCAGTAACAGGATTTGGAATCCATTCAATTCGAATTGGTATTGTCTCCATCACGATTATTGTGACGAAAGATCAACAATAATTAGCCTTGGACAGTTTTTTTGTGAAAATCTATCTATATCTCAATATGGGACGCCTCTAAAATCTGGCCAGGTTCTGATTATTCATGTTGACTTTTTAGTAATAAGATCTGCTAAGCCCTATTTGGCTATTCCGGGAGCAACCGTTCATGGTCATTATGGAGAAATAATGTACGGAGGAGATCCTTTACTTACATTTCTATATGAAAAATCAAGATCTAGTGATATAACGCAGGGTCTTCCAAAAGTAGAACAAGTCTTAGAAGCGCGTTCGGTTGATTCAATATCAATGAACTTAGAAAAGAGGGTTGAGGGTTGGAACGAATCTATAACAAGAATTCTTGGGATTCCTTGGGGATTCTTGATTGGCGCTGAGCTAACCATATCGCAAAGTCGGATTTCTTTGGTTAATAAGATTCAAAGGGTTTATCGATCCCAGGGAGTGCAGATCCATAATAGGCATATAGAAATTATTGTACGTCAAATAACATCAAAAGTGTTGGTTTCAGAAGAGGGAATGTCTAATGTTTTTTCACCTGGCGAGCTAATTGGGTTGTTGCGTGCGGAACGAACAGGGCGTGCGTTGGAAGAAGCGGCCTGTTATCGAGCCGTCTTTTTGGGAATAACGAGGGCGTCTCTGAATACTCAAAGTTTCATATCCGAAGCGAGTTTTCAAGAAACTGCTCGAGTTTTAGCAAAGGCGGCTCTACGAGGTCGTATCGATTGGTTGAAGGGTCTGAAAGAAAATGTTGTTCTGGGGGGTATGATACCGGTTGGTACCGGATTCAAAGGATTAGTGCACCCTTCCAGCCAACACGGCGACATTTCGTTGGAAACGAAAACTAAGAATCTATTCGAAGGGGGTATGAGAGATATTTTGTTCTACCACAAAGATTTTTTTTCTTCTTGTATTCCAATTCCAAAGAATTTTCATGAGATAGATATATCAGAACAATAATTGACAGAATTTATTGATTCCTAAGAAGGGATTCATCCTTTTCATTTCACTTTCACTACCTACTCTTCTTATAAAAAAGAACTAAGGAATAGAAAGGAAGTCATCGCTCGGACCGTGTATCCATGTTAAATCTCCGGTAAAAGGTTCCTTCGGAACAATTTTTTATTTCAGGGTACCTCGTCTCTTAAACAAAAAGAGAAAGTGTGGGGAGAAATGACAAGAAGATATTGGAACATCCAATTAGAAGAGATGATCAAAGCAGGAGTGCATTTTGGTCATGGTACTAAGAAATGGAATCCTAGAATGGCACCTTACATATTGACAAAACGTAAGGGTAGGCATATTACCAATCTTACGAGAACTGCTCGTTTTTTATCAGAAGCTTGTGATTTACTTTTTGATGCATCAAGTAGGAGAAAACAATTCTTACTAGTTGGTACCAAAATCATAGCAACTGATTTAGTAGCATCGGCTGCAATAAGGGCGCGATGTCATTATGTTAATAAAAAATGGCTCGGTGGTATGTCAACGAATTGGTCCACTACGAAAACGAGACTTCAAAAGTTCAGGGACCTGAGAGCGGAACAAAAGAGGGGAAGATTCAACCGTCTTCCTAAAAGAGATGCAGCAATGTTGAAGAGACAATTATCTCACTTGCAAAGATATCTGGGTGGCATCAAATATATGACGGGGGTGCCTGATATTGTAATTATCCTTGATCAGCACGAAGAATATACCGCTCTTCGAGAATGTATCACTTTGGGAATTCCAACAATTTGTTTAATCGATACAAATTGTGACCCGGATCTCGCAGATCTTTCGATTCCCGCCAATGATGACGCTAGGGCGTCAATCCGATTCATTCTTAAAAAACTCATATCTGCAATTTGTGAGGGCCGTTCTAGCTATATAAGAAATTGTTGATTAATAATAAGATAAGTCAATTACTTCAGGAACTCCATGGATTTATCGAATTGGTTACAATTTCTGAATATAACAAAAGAGAAAAAAAGCGCCGGGAATAGTCTGTAATTACTGGGTATCCGAAATATATAAGTGGGTGAGTCGAGAAAGAGATGGTTGAATCAAAATAATGGCTTTTTAAGTTCTATTTCTGTAAGAGGTCAATATGAATCTTCTACCATCTTCCGTCAACACACTAAAAGGGCTATATGATATATCCGGTGTCGAAGTAGGCCAGCATTTTTATTGGCAAATAGGGGGTTTCCAAGTACATGCCCAAGTACTTATCACTTCTTGGTTCGTAATGGCTATCTTACTAAGTTCCGCCACTATAGCCGTTCGAAATCCGCAAACCATTCCTACCGACGGTCAGAATTTCTTCGAATATGTCCTTGAATTCGTTCGAGACTTGAGTAAAACCCAAATTGGAGAAGAATATGGTCCTTGGGTTCCCTTTATTGGAACTATGTTCTTATTTATTTTTGTTTCTAACTGGTCGGGGGCTCTTTTACCTTGGAAAATCATACAATTACCTCATGGGGAGTTAGCCGCGCCCACCAATGATATAAATACTACGGTTGCTTTAGCTTTACCTACGTCAGTGGCATACTTCTATGCGGGTCTTACAAAAAAGGGATTGGGTTATTTTGCTAAATACATTCAACCCACTCCAATCCTTTTACCTATTAACATCCTAGAAGATTTCACAAAACCCTTATCGCTGAGTTTTCGACTTTTTGGGAATATATTGGCCGATGAATTGGTAGTTGTTGTTCTTGTTTCTTTAGTACCTTCAGTGGTTCCTATACCTGTCATGTTCCTTGGATTATTTACAAGTGGTATTCAAGCTCTTATTTTTGCAACTTTAGCCGCGGCTTATATAGGAGAATCCATGGAGGGTCATCATTGACTAGCTTTGCTTTTTTTTTTTACGTTATCGCAATGCAATGTACGGATAATATATACAAATAGAATAGAGTATATACGATCTAGAATAGTAGTCAAAAAAGGCAAAAAGATTATTTATTATTATTGATATAGTAAAAATAGTAAAAAAGGGAAAGGGATCTCAAAGAGTTTTTTCCTAGGATTCCCTTTTTTTTGACCGATTTATGTCATATCCCTTCCAATGAATATTCTATTTTGATTTGTTCAGTCAATCACACTATGACGATTTATTATTTGTATTTTGTATTAAGAAGTCTTATCTTATCTTATCTAGTCCCGGCATGCTATTCTATTAAACAAAAAACGCGGTTTTACAGTCCCACTTCCTTTGAGTTTCAACGATTGGTCAAAATTCAAATGAATTGCGTGCAATTAGATATCAAATCTTTCTATTCTAGGGAATGATTCATACAAATGAATTTGTCTCTTTTCTCTTTGTAGTCATGCGGGATAATGATAAAGAAAAGTAAACGAATATGAACTTCATAAAAATAGGTTAGGGGGTCGAACTAAGTATATGGAATGGCTATAAACCAACTCTTATCTATCTTTAGAAAAAGGATAAAATCTCGTGGCCCGTGGAATAGAAGATCGAAATCTTTGGTTTACGTTATGGAAGAAACACGTGTATATGGGATAGTAGATAGTGACTAGTTATCTATATGAACGACCTATATCTCTTTTGTCCTTCCCCACACCATACCATGAATTTCGATGGGGATTCCAATAGAATAGAAAGTCCCTCTTTTTCGTTTGGGCCGAATGAATAAACAGACGAAAGCAGGCATATCGAATCAAAGAGAAAGGATGAAGAAATGAAAGAGGGCTTTCGGAATAAAGAAATGGAAGACCCAGAACCCTATGAATTGATAAAAAAACTCCACGGATAGGAATGAAAAATGAGATATCCAAGTTGTTCTGACGATTCCATATTCTCATTACTTGAATTTTCACTCATAGGTCTTAGTTATTTCGACCGGCTCGATCTTACTTTAGGAGTGGAAGGAAGAATAAGTCATAATTCAATGGTTTATTGTATCATTAACCATTTCTTTCTTTTTTGCAAGGAACTTACCATGAATCCACTGATTGCTGCCGCTTCCGTTATTGCTGCTGGATTGGCCGTAGGGCTGGCTTCTATTGGACCTGGAGTTGGTCAAGGTACTGCTGCGGGACAAGCCGTCGAAGGTATCGCGAGACAACCCGAAGCAGAGGGTAAAATACGAGGTACTTTATTGCTCAGCCTGGCTTTTATGGAAGCTTTAACAATTTATGGACTGGTCGTGGCATTAGCACTTTTATTTGCAAATCCTTTTGTTTAGTTTCATCCTCGAAATAGAAATGGGAAATTCTTTTCTTTTTTTTTTATCTCAGTCTTGGGTCTTGTCGCTTGCTTTTTCGAATTTTATCAAAATTGAACTCCTACAATTCATACCTTTCAATTATTCGTTGAGACAATACTCCGGGAAGGACTTATTTGAGGATGAGGAATTCAATTAGCGGATTCACTCGCCTTCTCCCCTTCTTAGTCCAAAGGAAACTCCTTTTTTTGTTTTTAGGAAGTGCTGCTACAAATGAGGCATTTCGCAATGGACATAAGGCCTGGGACCTAATACTAAGCAAATTCAGTATTTTCTTATTGGGTTGGGAACTTGAATTGAAATAAGAAAGAAATAGGAATTTCCAGAATTCCTATATTCTATATTGAATACTGATAAATGAAATCGAAATAAGTCAATAAAAAAATCAAATAAACAAAAAAAAATGGGGGGCAAAGTACTATAAGCTCTGGTCAAGTAGTACTATCTATAAGAGGAGATCATATGAAAAATGTAACCGATTCTTTCGTTTCCTTGGGTCACTGGTCATCCGCCGGGAGTTTCGGATTTAATACCGATATTTTAGCAACAAATCCAATAAATCTCAGTCTAGTACTTGGCGTATTGATCTTTTTTGGAAAGGGAGTGTGTGCGAGTT